GCACCTGTGTTAAGCACTCTATGGTTCGGGTCTTTAGCAGGTCTATTGATAGAGATCAATCGTTTATTCCCAGATGCATTGACATTCCCATTTTTTTCATTCTAGTTACGGATGAAAAAGATTAGAGATACAATAAATTATCTGTGCTCCCCCTTTCTTTGTTTTGTTCTTTGCTGTCATTTTTTTTAGGATAAAAAAAGAAGGAAAGAGAAAGAAGATTCGCCCGCAACGAAATTCGGGTTCAGGCTGAATTAATAGACAGAGAACAGAAATGGAAATTAAGGGTCGAGGACAACAAAAGCATACAAGATACTTAAATGAAATACTATACTGGTATTAGATTAGAACTAATTTATAGTTAGAAATAATTGTATTACTTATTATTTCTCTATTCTCTATTGATTGCAATGAAATATTTCAGAATTGGATTTCTAATCAGCAACTTCTTTTTTTCTTCCTTTCGGATTGAAAATAAAAGAGTTGAGTGAATCCAAAAGCAAAAGAAAGGAGGTTTATGGCCAAAGGCAAAGATGTCAGAGTAAGAGTTATTTTGGAATGTAACAGTTGTGTCCGAAACGGTATTAATAAGGAATCGCGGGGCATTTCCAGATATATTACTCAAAAGAATCGACACAATACGCCTAATCGATTGGAATTGAGAAAATTTTGTCCCTGTTGTTACAAGCATACGATTCATGGGGAGATAAAGAAATAGATAAAGCGGAACGCGTGTGTAACCTCTCCACTCCAAGGAACAGTAATAAATTAAAATTACATAATATATATATATTATATAAACAAACTATAAAAATAAAACAATACTATTTCTATTTCGGTCGGATCCCCAATGAAATTAGAATTAATAAATAGGATTTTAAAGATAAGGAATAAACCATGGATAAATCCAAGCGACTTTTTCTTAAATCCAAGCGATCTTTTCGTAGGCGTTTGCCCCCAATTGGGTCGGGGGATCGAATTGATTATAGAAACATGAGTTTAATTAGTCGATTTATTAGTGAACAAGGAAAAATATTATCTAGACGAGTGAATAGATTGACTTTGAAACAACAACGATTAATTACTAGTGCTATAAAACAAGCTCGTATTTTATCTTTGTTACCTTTTCTTAATAATGAGAAACAATTTGAGAGAACTGAGTCAACTCCTAGAACTGCGGGTCCTCGAACTAGAAATAAATAGATAGACCTATATCCTCAATTACAATTGAATAAAAATTCCATTCCGAACCCCAACTCAGATTGATTTTTTGTTCAAAAAATTAGAGAATCCAGATTTGATTGTCACGTCATAAGAAAAAATTAAAGTAAAAAAGATACCCCCCCTTTTTTTTTGAAACGTGCTCATTCATTTTTACTATTTTATCTTTATTATAATTATATTAAATAGTAATTTTTACTCTACCTTCCCGGAGCTCATTCTCCGGGGCCCCCGTTTAAATCATTACAGTGTATTCCTTCCAATCTCCTTATTTAATGATCTTATTGGAAATCATGTAAAGACAATTCGTATTTGATATGGCTATTTGTGCAAGTATTTTACGATTAAGAAGCAACTGCCTCTTGTATAGATCATTTATGGATATACTATAAATATAGGATACCCCCATCTCGCGAATTGCTGCATTTATACGAGTAATCCACAAACGACGAAAACTTCTCTTTTGCCTGCCCCTATCCCGATGAGCAGAAACCAAAGCCCTTATTTTCTGTTGAATAGTAGTTCGAGTAAGTCTTGAATGAGTCCCCCGAAAGGTTGATGCAAATAAACGAATTTTTGTTCTACGTCTCCGAGCTACATACCCTCGTCTAATTCTGGTCATTGAATCAAGTTAAACTTTAATGAATAACTAATTGATTTTTTTCTTTCAGTCATTCTTTTCCCCTTTCCTGGTCTATTAATAACAAAACGGATTCTTCCAATGTATAAAAAAAATTCCAATGGCTTTTGCTACTATGACCTTCCCAACCACGATTTTCCAGACATTTAACCTCGAAAAAAGAAATTATATTGATACTAAACAAAATAATAATAATAAATTGTAAATTAAGTTGAGTATATTATAAATATAAAGTAGTAAGGGTAAATGGATAAAAAAAAGTGGGTTCCTTCGTTTCTATGGTTGCTTCTTAAACGGTGAGGTCCTTTCTATACACCGGAGCCTCTTCCCTCATTTAATCAATGTTATTAGTAACTTGTACAGTTCACATTCTTTGACTCTACCCATGAATTATCCAGCAATAGGTCTTTTCACAATGAGATCTACCCATACAGTAACGGTATTTAATTATAAAGGTTGGCTAGGTAGCTGACCCTGTTAGTCCGTTCTTGCAAGAGCGGAGCGTGTTTCTTTTGCTTCTTAAATACTATTTCCCCCGCTTAATGGATAACCATTTGCTACCACTGGGGAATTGCTTCTCATCTCCAATTGAGGTGATTGGATTTGCACCAATGGAAACCATAAATTTCATACACAGTGGTTTTTTTTATATATTGAATGGAATTATTCCATCCTATTCATTGGTACTGGTCATTGATACTGGAAAAAATTTTCCCTTTCTTTTTTCCAGTTCATGATTTGAACGAGTCGCACATACACCCTAGTACACGTTCCTCGACGCTGAGGACATCCCCGAAGGGCGGGGGATTTTGTTACATTTTTTATTGGCTGTCTTGTGTTTCTAATAAGTTGTTTAATAGTTGGCATTCTGAATCTGAATCACATATAAAATATAAAATGGGCTGGTTTAGATCAATCCTAACCGGATGATTATGAATTATTTCTATTTACTATTGATTGAATTTATTTCATTTTACCTTATTTTGCCCCGGCAAGAAGATAAAATTTAGGTTCATTCGAATTATGGTTCAAATCAAAATAGAATCGTGGATTTACGTGAAATCACCGGTATTTTCGACCGCTACAAGATCAACAATTCCATGGGCTTGGGCTTCTGTTGCTGACATAAAAACATCTCTTTCCATGTCTTCGGATACAACCCATAAAGGGTTACCCGTTCTTTGTACATAAACCCTTGTGAGGATTTCGCGGAGTCTCAGCAGTTCTTCCGCTTCTAGGACAAATTCTCCTGTTTGTGCCTCATAATAAGAACTAGCAGGTTGGTGGATCATTACCCTGATGATATAACATAATGAATGGTTCCTCAATCTCGTACGATCGGACGACGGAAAGAGGTAAAGAATAACACGAAGAAAAAAGAATATATAATTGAACAACCGTACGGGCATTTTTTGTGCATTGCATACGGCTCTAGAATGGAATCAAAACCAAATCTCGTTAAGTGATCCATTTACCACCCTTCTTTTCGGTAGAGTTAAAAAATACTATGATGGTTCCGTTGCTTTTTATATTTCGAATTTATCCAGTATGTGATGTGATTCAGCAATCCCAAAGTTTTTTTTTGATCCGATCAAATAAGTATAAGTAAAAAATTATCTTGTTTTTTTTTTTTTTCGTTTTAGTACTCTTTCATAATATCGGAAAGAGACTTCTGGTGTGAAAACAAAAAAGTTTGTGACGCTGAAATGAACCCCGGATAGATAAGATCAAATCGGAAAACCTTTTTCTCATATTACTCGCCCGATACATAATCTCATGTTATGAAAAAACAATAAAGGTTTGTTCATATCGAACTCGAAGTGCCATGCTATTATTACTTAAATATTATTATATATTATTCATAATTTATATTGCGAAGGCATAGTCTTCTTTTTTCTCTCAAATAAAAAACTCATTGGCGCCAAGCGTGAGGGAATGCTATACGTTTGGTAATTTCTCCTCCGACCAGGATTAAAGATCCCATTGAAGCGGCTAATCCCATGCATATTGTATGTACATCTGGTGGCACAAATTGCATAGTATCATAAATGGATACTCCGGGGGTTATCCACCCGCCGGGAGAGTTTATAAACAAATAAAGATCCTTGGTCTCATCCTCTATACTGAGGTATACCATGAGACCAATAATTTGGTTTGAAATCTCGCTATTAACCACTTGGCCTAAAAAAATTAATCTTTCTCGATAAAGTCGGTTGATTAGGACAAAATTTTATCCCTTAGGAACCGTACACGCACCTTTGGATGCATACGGTTCAAAAAATTGCGAAAAAAGAATCAATGTGTTGATTCCAGCCCACCTTCTTTTTTATAGTAGGGCTTTTCTACTTCCTAACGAAGGGGCTTTTTCTTTCTATTTTTTTAAGAAAGATTCTTTTTTGCTAGCCTCTCCGTAAAAAAGAATCCACTAAACTTATCGAATTAAACTCTCATTGATGTATTGTTTCATCGAAATCCAAATTACGATGTAATTTTCTTGTTCCTGAATAGGCCTCCTCAATTATTTTAGGTTTATGTTCTACTCCGGGTAAAGATCCTCCCTATTTCAATTTGCACATATAGGACAAATGATCCCAATACCACTTTTTTTGGTACGACATTTTTTTTTCAATTCATTTCATGCCTTTCTTACGACAAATATTCGATGTAGTCATCATATTATTTCATTGATTGGCAGTTTGAGATCGCCCATATGCTATAAAGTAATTACTTATGATACAACTGGTAATCATACATATATTAGCAGTTGGGTATTTTCTGAACGGAGCCTGGATACTTCATTTTATTGGTCCAGCCAAGCCAACCATAAATTTTTATAATGGAAAATATTAATATTGATCTTGATCCCCCCCAAAAATGGATCGAATTGCACTTCACGCTCCAAATTATTGATGGTTCAAGCAATCTTTTTTGGGCGAAACGGAGGGTATCTCGATCGGGAGAGAGAACGGGAAAATCCCATATGGCCCAATATGTCTGACAAGTCGCACTATATGTCAATCCAAACTGCATCTTCCTCTCCAGGACTCCGAAAAGGTACTTTTGGAACACCAATAGGCATCAACTGAAAGAAAGGGGATTTAAGTACTATATTTTACTTTGATGTGGAAACGTAATGTCATATTTTACCCCTAGATTGGAAAGTTCATAGAGTAAGACGAAATGAATAAAGGAAAATTATTATGAATGGGTCAGGCTGTTCGAATGATGAACAAGTATCGATGCATTCGCTCATAGAAAACGGGACCAACCCCCCATTGCGTATTGGTACTTATTGGGTATAGAATAGATCTGCTTATCTTTGTTCCTACGAACAGAATTGTTCCATTATTACCAACGAAATGGAATTAAATAAATATTAACCCCCGCTCCGAAATAATCCACCGAAAGGGAGAGGTCCATAAAATAGTCTTTTCCAATGCGATAAAGTTACATAGTGTCTTTTTTTCTTTGATAAAGGGGTATTTCCATGGGTTTGCCTTGGTATCGTGTTCATACCGTCGTATTGAATGATCCCGGTCGGTTGCTTGCTGTACATATAATGCATACAGCTCTCGTTTCTGGTTGGGCCGGTTCGATGGCTCTATATGAATTAGCAGTTTTTGATCCCTCTGACCCTGTCCTTGATCCAATGTGGAGACAAGGTATGTTCGTTATACCCTTCATGACTCGTTTAGGAATAACCAATTCGTGGGGCGGCTGGAGTATTACAGGAGGGGCTATAACGAATCCGGGTATTTGGAGTTACGAAGGTGTGGCCGGGGCACATATTTTGTTTTCTGGTTTGTGCTTCTTGGCCGCTATCTGGCATTGGGTATATTGGGATCTAGAAATATTCTCTGATGAACGTACAGGCAAACCCTCTTTGGATTTGCCCAAGATCTTTGGAATTCATTTATTTCTCTCAGGGTTAGCTTGCTTTGGGTTTGGTGCATTTCATGTAACAGGTTTGTATGGTCCTGGAATATGGGTGTCTGATCCTTATGGATTAACTGGAAAAGTACAATCTGTAAATCCTGCGTGGGGGGTAGAAGGTTTTGATCCTTTTGTTCCGGGAGGAATAGCCTCTCATCATATTGCAGCAGGTACGTTGGGCATATTAGCCGGCCTATTCCATCTTAGTGTCCGCCCGCCCCAACGTCTATACAAAGGATTACGTATGGGTAATATTGAAACTGTCCTTTCCAGTAGTATTGCTGCTGTCTTTTTTGCAGCTTTTGTTGTTGCTGGAACTATGTGGTATGGCTCAGCAACTACCCCGATCGAATTATTTGGTCCGACTCGTTATCAATGGGATCAAGGATACTTCCAGCAAGAAATATATCGAAGGATTAGTGCCGGACTAGCCGAAAATCAGAGTTTATCAGAAGTTTGGTCTAAAATTCCCGAAAAATTAGCTTTTTATGATTACATTGGCAATAATCCAGCAAAAGGGGGATTGTTTCGAGCGGGCTCAATGGACAACGGGGATGGAATAGCTGTTGGATGGTTAGGACATCCCGTCTTTAGAGATAAAGAAGGGCGTGAGCTTTTTGTACGTCGTATGCCGACTTTTTTTGAAACATTTCCAGTAGTTTTGGTAGACGGAGATGGAATTGTAAGAGCCGATGTTCCTTTTAGAAGGGCAGAATCAAAGTATAGTGTCGAACAAGTAGGAGTAACTGTTGAATTCTATGGTGGCGAACTCGATGGAGTCAGTTATAGTGATCCTGCTACTGTGAAAAAATATGCTAGACGTGCTCAATTGGGTGAAATTTTTGAATTAGATCGTGCTACTTTGAAGTCCGATGGTGTTTTTCGTAGCAGTCCGAGGGGTTGGTTCACTTTTGGACATGCTTCGTTTGCTTTGCTCTTCTTTTTCGGACACATTTGGCATGGTGCTAGAACCCTGTTCAGAGATGTTTTTGCTGGTATTGACCCAGATTTGGATGCTCAAGTGGAATTTGGAGCTTTCCAAAAACTTGGAGATCCAACTACAAGGAGACAGGTAGTCTGATACAGCATTGCTCTTGTATTTTTCGCCTCCATTGGATTTTTTTTTATTTAACTTTGACATAGAGTCCCAGAGAAATCTTGATTTGAATCACCGCTCTTTCTTTGACTCTTGTCTTTTCTTAATCTGGGAGATGATCCCAAATGAACAGGTGTGGAAGTTATAATTGTAAACCACGATCGAATTTATGGAAGCTTTGGTTTATACATTCCTCTTAGTCTCGACTCTAGGAATAATTTTTTTCGCTATATTTTTCCGAGAACCACCCAAGGTTCCGACTAAAAAGGCGAAATGATTTTTGATTATCTTACATTATCTAAATTTAAGTAAAGTAATGAGCCTCCAAAAAAGGGAGGCTCATTACTTTAACTAGTCCCCGTGTTCCTCGAATGGATCTCTTAGTTGTTGAGAGGGTTGCCCAAAAGCGGTATATAAGGCGTACCCAGTAAAACTTACAAGTAAACCAGATATAAAGATGGCGACCAGGGTTGCTGTTTCCATTATTATTATTATAAAATTTCAAGACCACAATGGATCTATGATAAGATCGTTTATTTACAATGGAATGGTATACAAAGTCAACCAATATCAGCCAATGCAATAGGATTTATGGCTACACAAACCGTTGAGG